TCAAAAAAGGGAGGTTCCTCCTTTTATCGTTGTATGTGAAAGACATGTATTCTTCAAAATAGATCATTCTTTTTAGTTATTATCTATACTTATTTCGTGTATGTGGATAATTTTTTTAATATACTCTTTTTAATATACATTGTTTTTTTACTTTAACATATAAATATATAATAAACATACAAATATATATAATACAAATATATTTATATATACATGTATATGTGATATATATATCACATATACGTATGTGCGCACATCACACATCACATATATAAATGACATGAGGGAAAAAAAAATAAGAATAATTAAGAATCCCAATATTTGACTTTTTTTTTCAGATATTTTTTTTGTTGATTTCTTTTATTATTGTTCCTTTCTAAAAGGATAAAAAAGATAAGAATTGGTGAATCAAGAACAATTTGTAATTATAAGAAAAAGGAGTTTCTTTTCTTATGGAACATACATATCAATATGCGTGGATAATACCTTTTCTTCCACTTCCAGTTACTATGTCAATAGGATTTGGACTTCTACTTATTCCCACAGCAACAAAAAATATTCGTCGCATGTGGGCTTTTCCTAGTGTTTTACTCTTAAGTATAGCTATGGTGTTTTCAGCCAATCTGTCTATTCAACAAATAAATGGAAGTTTTATCTATCAATATCTATGGTCTTGGACCATCAATAATGATTTTTCCTTAGAGTTTGGATACTTGATCGATCCACTTACTTCTATTATGTCAATACTAATTACTACTGTTGGAATCATGGTTCTTATTTATAGTGACAAGTATATGTATCACGATCAAGGATATTTGAGATTTTTTGCTTATATGAGTTTTTTTAATACTTCTATGCTGGGATTAGTTACTAGTTCAAATTTGATACAAATTTATATTTTTTGGGAACTTGTGGGAATGTGTTCTTATTTATTAATAGGGTTTTGGTTCACACGACCAATTGCAGCAAGTGCTTGTCAAAAAGCTTTTGTAACTAATCGTGTAGGGGATTTTGGTTTATTGTTAGGAATCTTAGGTTTTTATTGGATAACAGGTAGTTTAGAATTTCGGTATTTGCTCGAAATAACTAATAACTTAATCCAGAATAATGGGGTCAATTCTTTATTTGCTACCTTGTGTGCTTCTTTATTATTCGTCGGTGCAGTTGCTAAATCCGCACAATTCCCCCTTCACGTATGGTTACCTGATGCTATGGAAGGACCCACTCCTATTTCGGCTCTTATACACGCTGCTACTATGGTAGCAGCAGGAATTTTTCTTGTAGCTCGGCTTCTTCCTCTTTTCATAGTCATACCTTATATAATGAATTTAATTTCTTTAATAGGTGTAATAACACTATTATTAGGGGCTACTTTGGCCCTTGCTCAAAGAGACATTAAAAAAAGCTTAGCCTATTCTACAATGTCTCAATTGGGTTATATTATGTTAGCTCTAGGTATAGGTTCTTATCGAGCTGCTTTATTCCATTTGATCACTCATGCCTATTCAAAAGCTTTATTGTTTTTGGGATCCGGATCTATTATTCATTCAATGGAACCTATTGTTGGATATTCACCAGATAAAAGTCAGAATATGGTTCTTATGGGTGGTTTAACAAGATATGTTCCAATTACAAGAACTACTTTTTTATTGGGTACACTTTCTCTTTGTGGTATTCCACCTCTTGCTTGTTTTTGGTCCAAAGATGACATTCTTAATGATAGTTGGTTGTATTCACCAATTTTCGCAGTAATAGCTTATTTCACAGCAGGATTAACCGCATTTTATATGTTTCGGGTATATTTACTTA